AAAACATCCGGTGGTGCCCTCGTGGGTCCTCTCTGGGGCGATCTGGTCTAATCGAAGTCAACTGACTCACATCACATGGAATACGGGGTGAGTTTTCACCGAGCTGATCGCTTGAGTCTATAGGCTACCCCTCCTATCCGCTTCTCTACTCTACAAGGTCTACTTTCTTCTTCCTTCAGACCGGGCCAAGCCATTAGGTTGTTTAAGTAGGTTGGGCTAAGTCGTTGCGCTCCTGCCACCTCTTGGCAAAGTAGGCTGATGGGCAAGCCCCCTCCTGCCGCAATGGTGTGGGGCGTCAGAGGCTGTTGCTCCGTGGCCAACTCGAAGGGGCTGAAGTTCGACGCAGAGCTTTTTGGTTGTTAAGTTATAGCAGCACTGAGCAACATCCAACAGCTCCAGTCCTTCTGGTTTGCACTAAAGTGCCTTAAGTAGCCCCCGAAGAGTCCTTTAATTCTCTCCGTCTGAGCTTTCAAAGAGATACCTACCATAGGTATCTTACCATCTGATACCGACAGTCGTCTTCTAACATTACCGACCTTTAAATATCGGGTTTTCATCAATTTCACATAACATAAAAAAAGCGCTTTTCATCATCAGAAACAACCCGGTTTCCGAGACCCCTTTTGCATTGCATTACCATAACGAAAAATAAAAAAAAAAGATAGATAAATTTCTCTTGTGATTCGGACTGAACCTTTCTCGGTGGAAGAAAGGAATAGCGATGGATTTCTATGGAGCATCCAGGAACAAGAAGATTCAATCGGACGGCGAATTCTTACGTGGTCCAAGGAAATCAAAGGTCCGCTTCCACGATTTCATCTATATCGAATCTTAATATCAGAATAGCTTATATAGTCATGATTCACCACTGCACTTACTTTTGATTGATTTCTCATTTTTCGGATCTGATTGGAACCGATGACTTACGCCTATTTCTTAGGGCGTTTAAAGAGCGTGACTCTACCGCTTAGTTAAAAGGGTCCATTTGATTCAATTCATGAATTAGCCCACTATGAGTTTACTGCATTTTCATTTATAAATAAATTCTTATATATTTTTTTTATGATAATAATTTATAATATAGTATATCATTCGTGTCTCTGTTACAACACGGCGAAACAAAATGGTTCGAATGTGAGAAAAAATAAAATAAAAAAAAAAAATTTAGGCTGTACACCCTGGGATTGTAGTTCAATCGGTCAGAGCACCGCCCTGTCAAGGCGGAAGCTGCGGGTTCGAGCCCCGTCAGTCCCGACCTAGGATCCGCTGAATCGATCAATTCATCTCTCCGGGCAAAGAGTAGGATATAATTCCCAGCAGGAGGATCCTTCTTTTGTTTCGCATTTCTCATCGGACAAATCAAGTCAAGGAATAAAAATGAGAATAACTAGTACCGATTGATGGGGGAGAGTTACTATTACACAAGAAGACTGATAAGATCTATTAAATATCTATATAATGCTTTTAACGTTCTTTCAGAACCTTAGCGCAAGCACTAAGTAAGCAAGCTCCCTTTACTTGCCGGGTATCCCCCTTTCTATAGGACGAGCCATGGGAACCCATGAGATTGATTGAACAAGCCTTAAAAGCGAAGAAGAATCATCGAACTGGAACGAAACGCAAGTACTAGAACTCTTGAACTAGAGGAAGGCTCGAGGAGCTTAGTGTGAAACGCTAAGGGTCGACACCTTCGGTGCCTTTACTCTAACAAGTAAGCAAGTAAACTACACTACGCTTTGTCTTATATATAAGTAATAAGGGGGTGCCCGAGGGGCTTTCTTTGTGAGTCCTTAAGATCGCCGAAGGGCATTCTAAGTCGCTGTCAAAGGAAAGGACTGGAAAGCCTTTGTCTCTCTTGCGGCTCCTCTTCCTGGGCTCCCTGCTCTATACTTTTTCATGTCCCACCACCTGACGAGCCTGAATCACATGCCTGAGAAGGACCCCTAGAACCCGTCTTTTCTTCATTTGGCCAAGGTGAATGTGTGGCATGAGCCCGCAGCTCACCCTCTCGATTGAGATCTATTCCCCTCTTTGACTGGAAATGCTTCATTGACTGATCCACTGATCTACGACCATTCCGGAATAAAAACCCAGATCTACGACCACATTGAATCTAGTCTTTATGAAGGAAAGTCTTTACTATTTAATAAAAAAGAAGGAAATCTCTAGTTTCACGTAGCACATGTACTCCACTCCCCCCATTACTAGTTCTAATCGCAGGCCTTCCAATGGTAGAATGGGCAAATCTACGAACTCTCGAAAGAGCATGGAACAGAAGACAGGCCTTCCCTCTTTCTTGACATTGAGATTTGCGAGATTGTAGCCCGAAAGCTTCTTTCTTTGATTAGCTGACCGGAATCTTGGACTGCAATCCTTTCTCAATATTGAAATTATAAGGCTAGGTTGTTTACTGACTGATCTCTGTTCGAAGCCGACCTAAAATTTTACTTTGTTGAATGCATAGTCCTTTTTATTTTGAAGTCCAGGCTACCGCATTCCGAAGCAATGGAAAGACAGAACTTCAACTTATTGATTGAGCTATACCTCGTGCAAATGGATAATCCCTTTGGTGCGTGGTCCGGGGACACTACTTTTCCTTTTGTCGTAGCTTAGAGACTTATAGCCTTTAGTCCATCTGCCCGTCGCTTACTCTATAGAAGTAGGACGTGGGTTCAGCTCTAGATATAATAAAAAAAATGGAGTACGTGTGGGTGAAGTCTCTCCTTCTTTTTTTGTTGGATTGAAAGGCTAGCCTACCCTTTATTATTAGTTAAGGAGTCGCTTATCCTCGTTCCGCTGAGGAACTGCCCTAAGACAAAGATAAGGCACTGGAAGTGTTCAAAGCGGATTCTTGATTTAGCTTTAGTGGATCCGCGATAGGTCCTGTCCTTATAGGGGCTCCAGCAGAAAGGCTCCTAGGCGCGGATCAATCTCTACTTCTAGTAAATCTGTAATGGAGGACGGGAAAGTCTAAGACCTTCTCGCACTGGGGCCCAGCCTGACCATTTGAGCTGAAAGTCAAGCAGGGACCCTTTTTAACTAGCACAAAACGGATTCCGAGGGTATTGGTTAGGCCTGCCCGGATAGCATGCCTTCGTACTTCTCAATGGAGTAGAAGGACCGCACCCCAACAAAGACATTTATCAATTCTCCCGGCTTCTGCCTCTATCAGGCAGAAAGATTCCTTCTAGCGCTGGTTGAGCTACTTCCACTCCTCTTCCAATTTGAGTTACCTCCTCCGTTTAGTTTGAAACCGAAAGGCATAGAAGCTATCTAGAGAGCTACCGAGGGGCAAGCCAATGCTTTAGAGCTCTTTAGCTGCCTCTGCACCAATTCTTCTTCCGGTTGGAAAACTATACCTCTTCTTTCGTCTTGCGATTGGATGAACCAGCAAGTGGCCTATTTTTGTTTTTCATGCATTGACCTCGGTCTCGTAAACACATATCTACTGCTTGCTGCCCTTGAAAGTCCCAAAACAGCCTATTTTAGACCCGGTGCGCCGAGAGTTATCGTTAAATCCAATGGCAAGATCCCGCTGCTGCCCCGGTCTGTCATATGTTGGGATCGCCTGCCCGAAAGGCCTAGATCTGAGTCTCCTCTTCTGTTTCTGTTTTAGAGAGATAAACCCCCTTTACTTTACTAAGTCTAGTGCCTCTGTTCCTTGGGCCCTATCATCAATAGTAAGCTAATCCAGTTATGCAGGTGTTCCACAGCTCTCATTTGAATCATTTGCCCGGAAAAGAGCTAGATCTTAAAAGTCTCGCATATACCGGGAAAGATAGGTTACGAAGTAAAGGCAGAAACTCCGGTTGCTTTGAGCTCCGGATCAAACCGACGGGCAGAGAGCGAGTTCGACTCGCGAACTCGCTCTCTTGCCACGCCTTTCACTCACTCGCTTGAGTCGGACTTCAATCACTCCTTTTGTTTGGAGGATCATTCGTTCTTCACTCTCTTTATATTACCCGCAGGGAGCGCAGCAACCAAGGTGCATATTCTCATATAGAAACAAGCGAAGCGTAGCGATTCGTACTACCGGAAAAGTTTCGCTAACCGGCAGGCAATAGAGTCCGCCGATATGCGCAAGCAAGCGTAGCGAATCACATAGATAAGCCCCTACCAGCGCGCGGATAGATAGGGCGAGCGAAGCGCGAAGAGGATGGATGTCTGAGCGGTTGAAAGAGTCGGTCTTGAAAACCGAAGTATTGATAGGAATACCGGGGGTTCGAATCCCTCTCCATCCGCGAAGTCATAAGTTATCTCTTGCGCTATCCATAGATAAGAACGAATCGGATCGACTCGACTGAATGAGTAGCTTGTGTTTTGATGTAGACGGAGGTTCTTGTGTTATGATTTAGTTAGGACTTTGTCTCCCTTTCGTTATCTTCCGCTCCCGGTTGGGTAAGGGCCGGGTGGATTACCTTTGGGAGCTAAGTCGAAGATCTCGGTGGTCTTGTGAGTGGTTGATAAACTACGATTGCAGTTTTCTTTAGGAAGTCCCATAGCTGTGAGGCTTAACAGACAAAGAAAAGGGTGGATACTTCCGGGTAGAAGGTGACGACCCTAATGAATCGACTATGAAGGCGGCTGTTAGCTACATCAGCCCTCAAATTCCTTCATCGTCCACCCTGGCACATTTAGGTTTTGATCTTCGGCCATCCGACCTTTTTTTTCTTATATATTTCCTTTAAAAGATGGGATGAAGATTTGATCCGTCCTATCCACATAGAAAGCTTACCATACACCACTTCGAATGGTTATTTCCCCCTTACTTAACATAGGCCGATTCACATCGTTTTTATAGGCAAATATAGGCAAACTCCGCAGTTGGAAGAACTTATTCCCACTTGCTCGGTCTCCCTTGCACTAAGCTCTTCAGCAAGTCTTCCAGTAAACCGACGACTGGAGTCTGGCCGTTTTAATAAGGCGAGATAGATTTGGACCCTCGTGATCGAGCTTATGATTGTAAAGAACGCGGAGCCATAGTCAAACGATCCAAACCAGGTTGAGAGCGTCGAAGCTTTCTTTCTGAACCTGAAGCACTCACTTCTACTCCTGTCCTGCTGTGGAAGCAGTGGCCGGAAGCTTCACTGTGGAGGCAGGCGGTCTGATAGAGCTGATTAGATCCACAACCGAGATGGAGCCATCCCGGGAACCCAGAAGCGAAGCTATCCCTCCACACACAAGAATCCATCTCAGGATTCGAACCTGCAATACAATAACCATGGGGGTCACTGAAGCTGCTGAATCGCCCTCTGAGAAGGAAGAAAAACATTTTAGCCTTCCCTTCCACTTGATGAGAAACTTAAGGTAAGGCATGAGCATCTCCTCCGTTTTTGCATAGCTTGCACTCTCTTTATTCGACAATGAGCATCCACCTTTCGTCTGTAACGTGCATTTTTTGTTTTGCTTTAATGGATCCTCGAACTTGAGTGAAAGCCAATGCGTTTTCCGAAAGGGGGTATTGAAAAAAAAGGCCTACCCCTTGGCAGGAGATGTTGAAGTTGCGCATGAAGTAGTCTCTATCTCCCGGTCGGAGACAAGGGATGGATGTCGCTAGGCTAGGTCAACTCTATCATTGGTTTTATTATCCCTATAACGATCACTAAATAAAGATATGTGCTACTACTATCCCGATGCAGCGAAGCTAGGTGGTGCTATTATGGCGGGGGAAGGGTCTACTTCTGCTCCGAATGCTTTTGGTGGCGGGTCTTTCTATTACCGATATGGACCTCACTAACGGGTCTCGTTCTGTACCTAGGTATAGATCTATATCACTAAGGTCAGTATATGAATCTGCTGCGTCTTTTATCTCAGGTGTTGGATCACCTACTAACTCCTGCTGGCTCCAATGCCTCATCATCCTCAGACTTATCCTGGCGTATGCTAGAGTAATCTACATTCACATTTGCAGATTCCATGGCTGCCCTAGTACTTTCCCGTTGGTCAAGTTGCTTTGCTCCTTTTGTTGTAAACTCTATATGCCTTACTGGTCAGAGAATAACCTAAGAATCAGGGTCACTGCGAGGAGTTGGCTTTGGCTAGGTTTTCTCTGAGGATATAGCCTTCGTGTGTTCAATGTGCCCGTAGGGAGTTGTTTTTGTTCCTGATCTAAGGTACACTCTATTAGCAGTATAACATGCAAATTGCCTCAGCCCAAAAGTGTTGCGCTATTTTTGCATTTACTAGCGGCTATTTCGAGAAATACCCCCTTTTTCCCCGTTTTGTTGAGCGGCAATAGAGAATTCATGCTTGATTCCTTTTTCATTACAGTACTCAGCAAAAGATGCATTCTCACTATGATCAGTTCTGAGTCGAATGATGCAAGCACCGGATGCATTCTTCTCAGTTTGTATTCTATTGCACATTTGCTTTTGAAAGCTTCTGACTTATCGTGCAAGAAGGATACCCACGGGAAATCATCTACCAAGTCCAATATAGACTTCTTGCCACCAATGCTTTCTGTTTGCATTGGACCTACCAGATCCATGTGCAACAGCTCCAAGGGATGACAGATGGTGGAAATGCACTTGATAGGTTTATGAGGACTTCTGGTCTGCTTTCCCGATTTACATCCTTCACATGCGCCTTCTTGCTTGCCCCCGGGCTTAAGAAGATCACGAAAATTCATGTGACCTAAACGCTTGTGCCACAACTCCAAGACATCATTACTAGCTTTATGACAGACCTTGTCATCAGTGGCTTCTCTTGCATTTGCGCAATAGCAATTGTCCTTTGATCTTAAACCAGTCAGCACTTCCGAATCATTGACTCTACATCTTTCTTTGTTAAACCCCTACTTCATCACAAAGCTGACCGGAGATTTGTCTTCAGGTCTTCAACAAGCGGGACATTCTTTAAGCAAGGAATTCCGGGAGTTGAAACAGTGCCTCTCCCTACGGTCTCCCACTTCGCTATGCTCAAATTCAATTAATTTTAGCTTTCCTTCCATCACCAAACGTGACAGCTCCACTCACACATTCATTAGAAAATGTAGTGAACCTGCTTCTGTCGCCTGTCATGTGCCTCGAGCAACCACTATCAAAGTACCAAGTGTCCGACTTGCATGGAGAGAGCGCAGTAAGAGCAACCAAACACCGCCTCAGAAAGTTGTGTTGGAACAGTTGAGAAGGTAAACAAGCACATATGACTTACCCTCCAAACTTGTTTGACTTTAGGAATCTTCGTGCTTGATTTTGAGATGAGGCTTTCTTTCAGAGCCTTCGGTGCCCTTGATTTGCAGAACGCAGTTTCACGTTCTTCTTTCTCAGTAGTGAGGACCCTGACAAGATTTTTCTGTTCATCAAGTTGTCTTTGGAGAAAATTCCATTTTTCCAGTAAGGATGAACGAAGCTTCTCACTTGTCTCAAATTGAGTAGTCTTAATCTCAGACCCCGCCGTCTTTGGCGCCTTTAAGAAAGGTTACTTGTTCTCTCAAGTCTGTAATAAGAGAATACAGACTTTCTCATACAAATCATGCAACACTCACGCCTTCGGCCCCTCCAGATTATGTTCTTCACAGTCCGACTCATCTGAGTCTTGATCTTCAATCCTTTCCGAGAAGGCCTCCTCATCGCTTTCAGATGCAGAGTCATCTCCAGAGTTCTCACTCCAAGTGGCATTCATTGCCTCTTTCATTCTTCCGTTTCTTCTGAGTCTTAGCACATTCTGAAGCAATGTGACCGAACCCTTGACACTCATAGCACCTAGCTTGCTCTTTTGGGTTCCTCTTTTCATTCACTCTGGATAACCTAGAGGATTTGTCAGACGATTACTCTCTAAATCGAGAGGCGCCAAAGGCGAAGCAACGGCGGTAGCTCGACCATAGGGAGAGGAGGGAGTTGGTCTTTTGCTTACTTTTTTTTTTAACTTCTTAGAATTAAGAACCCTTCTAAACCGCTTGGTGAGAAGAGCAAGCTGCTCTTTAGTAGACAAGCTCTCAGACGTGTATTCATCCTCTTTACTTCGTAACCTTAAGTGCTACGCTCTTGCTGGATTTCCCCCCATCTCGTACGTCGTGATGGAACCAATCAACTCTGCAAGCTTGTACGTGTTCAAATTCTTGGATTCTTCAATAGCAATCTTCTTAGAGTAATACATCATGAGAAGAGACCTAAAAATCTTCTTGACAATTCTATCCTCGGGCATTGGATTGCCTAGGTTGCAACAACCATTTACAATGACACTCAACCTAGCATAGAAATCTGCGAATTTATCATCTTCAGACATCTTAATATTCTCAAACCGTGTCGAGAGCTGTTGAAGTTTAGAGGCTCTGCGAAGTTCGCTTGCTTGACCGTTAGGGAGTTTACTTAAAAGACCGTTAGGGAGAGGGAGGCTTTCTTCTTCGCTTGCATAGTTCTTCATCAAGAAACGGTGGATGAGAAATTGACCCCGAAGCACGATACGTCCTAGCACTACCCACGGATCTCACTAAGTATATCTAGTGACCCGCTCTGATGCCAAATTACTAGGACGGCCCTGACCCTGTCAACCAAGTAAAAAGAAAGAAGAGAACCAAAGGAGAAGAGAACTTCGTATTTTTATTTTGTTTGACTAATTATCCCGCGCAGCCTCAACCGACCATGGCATTGCATCCTTATGATCTATAAGAGTACAATGGTTCTCTGACTTAGGAACATGAAGTCGATCCGGACTTTCAAAAAAGTTCTGTTAGGTTCTTAGTAGCAGTCGGCGACCTTTTCTTCTTTTACTTCACATAGCTTTTCGTCTCCTTGATAGCAGGAAGTTCTCCAAAAGTATGAAAAGCTGGAGGACTTTGTACCATCCATTCCAGTGTGGTTGAATTCTGTTCAACAGCCCAAGGACTTGGAGCACATCTTTTGTTATTTCCACTGCTTGAAGTGATTGTTACGACCACGAAGAAACGACGAATCCCAACTACGGATATATAAGAGCCAAAACTGCTAAGGGCATTCCATCCAGCGTAAGCATCTGGATAATCTGGAATGCGACGTGGCATACCCGAAAGCCCTAAGAAATGCATGGGAAAGAAGGTCAGATTAACCCCGAAAAAAGTGATCCAAAAATGGATTTGACCTAAAGTTTCAGGGTATGTCCGACCAAAGATTTTTCCCACCCAATAGTGAAATCCTGCAAATAAAGCAAAAACGGCTCCCATAGAAAGTACATAATGGAAATGTGCAACCACATAATAAGTATCATGTAGAGCAATGTCTAGCCCAGAATTTGCCAGGACTATTCCAGTGAGTCCTCCTATGGTGAACAAAAAGATGAACCCTACAGCAAATAACATGGGTGTTTTGTATTGTATCGAACCCCCCCACATGGTAGCGATCCAACTAAAGATTTTGATTCCAGTGGGGACAGCTATGATCATGGTAGCTGCGGTAAAGTAGGCACGGGTATCAACGTCTAAGCCCACAGTAAACATATGATGAGCCCAAACAAGAAATCCAAGAACACCTATACTGATCATGGCATAAACCATGCCTAGATACCCGAAGACCGGTTTTCCCGAAAAAGTCGAAACGATATGACTTATGATACCGGATCCAGGCAGAATGGGAATATACACCTCTGGATGACCGAAAAACCGAAAGAGATGCTGGTATAATATGGGGTCTCCCCCCCCAGCGGGATCAGAAAAGGTTGTATTAAAGTTTCGATCGGTTAATAACATGGTAATTGCCCCTGCCAGTACCGGAAGTGATAATAAAAGTAGGAATGCTGTCACTGGAACGGACCACACAAATAGGGGTGATCTATGCATAGTCATTCCAGGTCCACGCATGTTGGAGATAGTTGTTATAAAATTGATAGAACCTAAAATGGATGAAATACCAGATAGATGAAGACTAGAAATTGCTAAATCAACAGCTCCTCCAGAATGGCTGGTAATACCACTTAAGGGCGGATAGACCGTCCACCCAGTCCCGCTACCCACTTCTACTAAGGCTGAGCTTAATAGGAGCAAGAGACTTGGTGGCAACAACCAGAATGAAATATTATTTAATCGTGGAAATGCCATGTCAGGTGCACCTATCAGAATCGGAACAGACCAATTACCAGATCCACCTATCATCGCCGGCATAACCATAAAAAAGATCATTAAAAAAGCGTGAGCCGTTATTAAAACATTATAAAGTTGATGATTCCCACCAAGAATTTGATCGCCGGGTCGTGCTAATTCCATACGAATCAGTACTGAGAAGCATGTACCCATCACTCCAGCAATAGCACCGAAGATGAAATATAGAGTCCCTATATCCTTGTGGTTAGTGGAGAACAGCCATCGTGTCGTAAAATTGAGATTATGTCGTTTCCTTCCTTATCAGAGAGGGGCCCTTAGGTTCTGAAATAACTTGCTTACTTGGGCTTTTTTATGACCATCGGGAGAGGTAGTTGGGAAGGTCCGGAAAGCCCTCACTAAAAAAAAGAAAGAAGAGAAGCGGGGGACTTTATACTAAACCATATAGTAACGGGATATATTCGAATGCGAGCTCCCAGTAGCAACTATGAAAGCCACATTCTAAGAGGTTCGAATATACATCCGATAGATAAGATGGGGTTAGCATTTGGTCGTCGCCTATCACCAGTCGGCAAAATTCTTCTGGAGACCAGTTTGACGGCAAGTCCGCCCCCACCTCGTTTAACATACGACAAAATACCTGAGAAATCGTTGCACTAAGATTTTGTGAAGCGCTTTGCGCGTCCGACATCGTCGAAGAGGTACTTGATAAAGACGAAAAAGAAAAAGTATTATCTATCATAAAATTCAACTCACTTGGAGTAGCATCTCCATAGAGTACAATGGCATTTGTCTGCATTGTATTTTTTTTTTATTATTTATTACTACATTTCTTTTGGTACGAAATCTCCGGCTAGTCCCCGAAAATGCTCGTTCCTTTGTCGTTTCGTAGATGCCACGGCAGAAACATTTACGATCGGGAGCGAAAGCAGCTCGGCACTTGATCAAATAGCTCCGTTCCGTAAGGTGTACTTTGTCAATCCTCCCTAAAGGAGAGAACTCCGAATTCCTCGGTCCCATCCGAATATTCCTATTGGTAAGTAGAGTGGATTCTAAGCCATGCTAATATAGTTAAAATAAATAATGGATAGAGTTTAATTCCTCAATTAAATTAGTAGTACTTCTAGAGTCCACTTCTTCCCGAGTGAAAGGGAAAATGTAAAGACTACCATTAAAGCAGCCCAAGCGAGATTTACTATATCCATGTGAATTATGTCCCCGAAGGAATTGTTGAATTATTGTTCACTAATAAATAATAGTGGAATCACTGGCGCAGAGTCAAAAAGTAATTCTGACCTGATGAAACAATTCAAGAAATCCAATTATAATTATAACTTATAAGAGGGTCTAATAAGATTTCTAGTATAATCAGAAAAGATTAAGCACAAGCAAAATATGTGAAGATCCTCTTGTTAAGTATCAAAGAAATGTTACTAATATGTAGAAAAAAAAAAAATAAATTCTGGCTCTTCATTAACTTAAAGAATTTCATTAAGTTAAATAAAAGTATAAAAATATAGAAGAAAGGTAAATCACTACCTAGCCCCTATTTCTTTCCCATTCTGTTTTGATCTAATCCTTACCGTCTTCTTATTGTCTCTATGAAACAACCGGAGGACGTCCTACTATGTTCTGTTCTTGACTAGAGGTTAACGAAAAAAGAATTAAAGTATATGTATATTAAGTAAAAGGCAATTACGCATTCATAGGAAGGATTGGTCGACAAAATATGAACCGAAGACTGACTCTTGAGTGAGTGGCCATTCGGACTTCTTCATTTTCCATTAAATGTCAGGGTAGGTGAGTTTTCCATCTTATTTATTGCGTTAGATAACTTTTTGCTTGGGAGCTTTACTCTCATACCTATAGGTAAAGACTGACAGCGGTAGATGAGCGCGGTCGTGCAGATGGATCGGTTGCACGTGTATTTAACTAGCTTGTGGACGAAGGGATTCAAAGTCTTTCTCCAATTTTTTAAAAACTTAGAAAGAAAAGACCAGAGAATAGCCGTAGAAATGTCTCCAGGCAGTGGACCAGGTGCCCGCCCAGGGTCTGCTATCATCATGCTGGTGCTAATGTGATCTATCGACACTAGATAATCTTCCACAATTTCCTTCTAAAAGAGTACTTTACGTCGTGGTTTTTTCAACCTGCTAGACGACTTTTTCTTCTTGGAGAAGGCAAGGGTTGCTGAGTTATCACAGTAGATCTTCAGCGGTCTAGAGATAGTACCCATCACCTGAAGTCCTGTGATGAATTTCCTCAGCCTGGCCTGGCATGTGGCCTCGTAGCAATATACTCAGCGTGTGTAGAGGAAGAGGCTGTGACTCTTTCTCACTCTTCCACGAAATGGCGCTGCCGGCAAGCAGGAAGACGTATCCTGATGTCGATTTCCTGGTGTCTGGGTAACCAGCGTAATCGGAGTCCGAATATCTGACGATCCCCAGTATATCGGATCGCCTTTATGTGATCATTTAGTCTCTGACCCCTGAAGATACCTCATTACTTTGAAGGCAGCTTTCCAATGCTCCATGCCTGGGTGACTTTGGTATCTACCTAGTAAACCCACAGCATAGACAATGTCCGGCCGTGTACACGTCTGGGCGTACATCAAGCTTCCAACAGCAGAAGTATATGGAATACCCTTCCTCTTCTTTTTCCTCGGGCACTGCGAAAGACAGAGCCTGTCTCCCTTCTGTACAGGTGCGGGTTGCTGTATACCTCTCTAATACTTTACTTTTGGCCTGCCTTCTGAGAGAGTCTGAGGATACCTCTGGAAATGTCTTTGTGAATCTCAATGCCAATGACATATGAAGCTCACCCATCTCAAAGTTCCGGAATGTCTTCGTATCGCCCTGAAGCAGTATGTCGTCAACATATAGGACTAGAAAGATAAACTTTCTCCGTATATATACTGATATATACAGTTTTCCTTAAACTCAAGAGTCATTCTCACCTCATAGAATTTGAGGGAAGCTTTTTAGAGTCTTCGACTTTCCACTAAATGCTCGCTGCTCTTCTGCGAGAAGCCGGTCCATGTACACTTCCTCCTCTAGATCCCCATTGCCGAAAGTAACCTAGTCAGAGGGGAGCTCGACTCTAAAAAGAGAGGTAGAGGGTAACCCTACTATAAAACAAGCGGGAGAGGAAGTAGTCCAAAATCGAAAAGAAGATAAGTAAGCTGATAGAATATCCCGTCACAACTATCGACCCTGACGAAACCGAATGAAAGGCATTTAACCCGGGTAAGACCCATGGTGAAAAAGGCTGTGAAAGGACTTCTGACCTCATTCCAACAAAACTTATTGATTGACTCTCCGGAGCTCGCCCCAGGGTTGTCTATGCTTATACTCTTACTGTAAAGGTGGAATTGCCAGGAGATTCACCACAGTTACTGCTACCAAAACGAATCTTCTCCGGTCGAGCTCCCTTCCCTCTCCTGACAGGAACTCAGACGACTCAATTGACCGAGTTTCGAGCCCTCCCGGGACTTCTTTATTCGTCAATATCTATACCCCGTGACTTTCTTGCTCGACCTGTTACCCAGCAGTTCGCGTTAACTCTGCCTCCCAGAGATCCCGCCTGGTTAACAGAGCTTGGTATTCGCGGTATACCTCTGCGCTTCTCAGCCGCTGATGATAGAGACGCGCTTCCTTCTCCCTCCGCTCGCCCTCCCAGGACTTCCATTCTTCCTGGGCCCCCTTTAGCTCTCGTTGGGTTTCCTCTATCTCTATTATGAGAGCCTCGAGGGCGGGGACTCGCGTTGAAGTCAGGAATGAAATCCCTCGCGGGCGCAGGAGGGGAGTCTGTACCAAAACCTGGACCAACGGAAAGCATGGGACTTTTTGGGCGTCTTTCATACGCAATTTCTATTTCATTTTACGCAATTTCGTAGGTAATTGTATCTTTTACACCCCTATTAGCTCAGTTGGTTAGGATATTCTTAAGGGGGAAAAGGTCTAGTTGGGTTCGATTTCCAGCGCCCCGAAAAAGAAGAGTTGGTAAAGCGGCATGAGACCTACAGAGTTTTTTAGGTTTGAACTAGAAAGATTGTTTTCCGATCTAGAGGTCGCTATTTTGCGAAGGATGAATTAAAACTTTAAAATGAATGAAAGTCAAGAGAATGCGTCTAATCGTAGAAAAGAGAGGTGGTGCAGCACCATCATAAAAGATTCCTTCTCCAAGCTCAGGTTATGGAAGAAAAAAAAGGAGAAGCAGGTGTATCAGCAAGGGGCTAATCCGAAGGTGGTTTGTCTCCATTCAATTGAGAGGGAAGCCCCCGGCGGGGAAGCTGCAAGCGCCCCATTATAGACTTCAAGGAAAATGTCCTACGACGAACACACCTTTCGGACCTTTGGCTTTAGCAATTTTGTTCGTGTGTGAGGATGCGCAGGACGCTGTGGTTATTTGGCCAGTTGCCCGGTTTCGAGCCATTGCTTTGTTTGAGGGCTCGGTGTAAAGCGCACTAAGGTTCTGAAAGAAAGCTAGCTTGGTGTGAAGCGCTATGGAGAGCAGAAGCTATGAACAGGACAACGCCTAAATACCTCCCTAAAACGACAGGACGCCTAACGCTTTCTCGATCTGCTCCACCTCATCCACAGGGATTCAGACTCAATACTTTCGTATTAGGTTCCTGAAGAACCAACCAGAATTTCATACTTTTGATAAGTCATGACGGAGCAATCCAATTATGGAAGTAGGGCTCCGAAGGAGAAGAGGAGTAGCATCCGTTTACCAGGCTTTGCTCTCTCCTACGACTCCCTCAAGCCTGCTACCTACGACTTCCTTGGGCGAGAAATCGGACGAAAGAACTTTCTTTGCTCTCTTACTTAGCGCAAGCACTAAGAAAGTTGACTACCTTAGTTGCTGCTTGCTTTCCGCGAGTAAAAAGCTTGACCATCGATGAGGCAATTCACATTGTGTTCGTATAGTGACTAAAGTCAATCAAAATCATTCTCCCCATTGGCCCCGTATTTTTGATTAAACCTCTTCTTACCTTATTCTTGACCACTATTAGCACAGCTTCGAAAATCGTTATCTTTTATTCGCCTATACCTATATGTGACAAATGAATAAAAAAGAAAACGATCGAAGGGAGACGAAGATAAGGCTTGGTGGCTTGGAAGGAAAGACTAGCTAACAAGCGAAGGCACTGAAAGTGAGCCCCTACTCGTGTTCCTGCTCCAACTCCTATATCAGAAGCTACATATGCTCTGACAAGACGCTTTCTATTCTCTAGAGCTCTCCTTTTATTATTCCTACAGCTACTCTTAGTCCTCCCATTAACTACAGCCAAGACTCCGCCTCTATACCCTATGCCCCGTTCGTTTGTCATTTTTAATCGTTGATTGCTTGTGGTGATTGCCGTTCCTTTGTTTGTGTTATACAGGTTTCCTTTCCTTCAGGTGTGCTGTCAGGCAAGGGAGGACGAGGACAGGAGTCCAACCCGAAAGTACAACAAGGATCAAAGAACGTCTTAAAGCTCGCCTCTATGCTTTCTTAAAAAGTAAGTAAATCGGACTACGCGGGGGAAAACGATCTTATTGGAATTTTTTGAAGCGGCTTTCGAGTGAGGGCAATCGTCATAGTCAGCCAGCGAGCAATCCCAAGAAAGCGAGCTACCTAGTCTTTCTTATTCCCATCGCTAGCTTAACTTAAACTGAGGAATAAGAATAGGAAAAACAAACCTCCAAGCCCCTATAAAGTAAGCTATTTCAATGTTATTATTCTGTCTCTTTCCTCTGTCCGGTACCAAAGCCACTCGAACTTCGAATGCCGCACCAACTCCCTCAAACACAAGGGAACGGACACTGCTCTCAGCCTGTTGTAACAACAAAAAAAAACTCCATACCAGAAGATCATTACCTTATTCCTAGAGCGGAATATAGACATTGGTACAACAGGAGGCTCGAGAGACCTCGAGCGACACATCGTAATTTACGCTAACCTCAGCGTACCATCGGAGATACTTTAGCCACATCTTAACCCATGGTTGAAGAATGAGGCGATCAAGAAAGCCCGCCCGCATAAAATGTCCGAAGACCTTCTCTTTCCTTTTCATTACAAACAAAGCGAAGGCGCTACTTAGCCCTAAAAAGAATGAGGGCCCGTGCGCGTTAACACTCCGAAATGCTAACCACAGTTTCAATGGTAACGGGAATACGCCTGCCGGCGAAAGCATACAAAGATAGTGACGCTCCAGATTTAGGGCGATAGGTCGCACCACGGATACGATAAGAAGCACCCCTCAATCGATAGGTCAAAGACAGAGACATAGTACCAGTTACATCTCAGAAAATCGGGGTCTTTTCCACATAATAGCGTCATCCAAAGACCGGAGCATCTTAGCAGACACTAGAGAGAAATCCCATTAAATTTTCGGAATCTTTTGGCAAACTCCAAAACATGACTTATAATAATAATATTTTATAAATTATAGACTTTTCTTTAGATATAGTTATAGTACACTGAAACTATTTATTATGGTAAGCGGCCGACACTTTCTCGTCGGCGATCACCGTCGCGCATAGTCGCAAAGCTTCGTCGTGCCATAGACCCTCTCAGCAGCTATCCACACAAGCGTATGATGTGTAAGTGTGAATAGAGGCCAAGAACTAAAAAATCCGAGGGGTCGACCCTCTCCTTTCAGTCGAGTAAGTGAAACTCCCTTACTCTAACAAGTAAGTAATTAAAATACCTTGCTTCGAGGAGCAGGTCGAATAGTCGAAGAAGGGTATGGTATATTCCCGGAATTAGTGATCCCCCCCTTGTCTTGATTCTCCTCTTGTCTCTTCTTTGACCAGTGGCAATTGACTTATTTTATTAAACCCGTCGAGAAATTCCTTGTGAATAACTTTCTAGTAATCCGGTAATAAAGGCAATCGACGGTACAGGGATATTCAAAGCATCTAGGAAGAAAGGACGAGCGCAGCGGATATGGCTAAAACAGCGGATACGCTCGAAACCTATTCTTTCACAACTTTTTATATCACCCCAAGGCGAATTAAGACTAAGGGGAGGCAAGGAAAGAGATATTCAATCAACCAAGCAAAGAACCGAGACCACCCTTGTTTAAAGGCTTCACCAAGACAGCAGAAAGGAAGAGAGTCGAGACAGAAAGCCAAGACAGTCATCCAGGCATTGGTTACAGACAGGCAGACCAAAGAGTCAAAGCCAAGGGGAAAAGCGATGAAGTAGCTCGAACAATAGAGAGGGGAGTGCTTTCGTCGAATCGATAACAGGATGGTCAGATCATACTATCATCCCTCGACGCAACGGAAAGAGTTACTAGTGGAAGCCGATCCATATACATCTTTATGAGTCAAAGTGGACTAGCCATATTCTACGAATTGGGCTATTTCTCCACCCGGATGGAGCTTATTTTCTGGCACGTCCTTATACTCGGAAAGCTTTCGCAATATTCGTTTTGGGAGGCAGAAGGCTTGCAATGTCATTCCATCAGAGCTCGGCGATCAAGAACAGTTACGTAATGAATTCAAATCCATCTCTTTCTCGGTGCAAAGGAAAGTAAATTTATAGTGCTCCAGATAGGAATGGTCTTTCCCAACTGTAGTAATGGTCGGCGACTCGAGAAGAGATTCTACCGTTCCGGCAGCTCGTTAGAATCCACGGATTTCAATCCATTCTATTAGATTTCCACACGGAAACTTTCTTTCAAAACTCTCTTTCTTTCACGTAGCAAAGCTATCAAGGAAGAATGCATTCGTTTCAAACGATTCTTTTACCCGGCGGTGCGTAACTTCTTCACTTCGTTTATTTCATAACCTAATGTCCTTATATTCAATCAATTGAGACTTTGTAGCCCCGCTTTGTGGTTTACTGCACCCCGCCTCCGCGCGGGCACCTCTTCTTCCGAGCGCCCTTACTTCGTCGCCTTTTGCGAGTCAAGCTACTTAATTTCAGAACTTGTTTTTGAATTCTGGGTCCCAGCATTTCAGCACTTTTTTGTGGCGGGCCCTGCGGCCGTAAAGAAAGGAGCCAAAAGCACTCGAGCTTTGCGAGAAGGATGTTTGGTCTTAGTAAGATTTTACCATTCTGGGGCCTTAAAAAGTGGATTATTCCACCCAGAAGAAAGAGATTTCACCGCGTAATGTCGAATTGATCCACTTTAGGAGAGTCATATTTTCTGGTACGTCCATCTACTTATAAGCGGCCGGCTATGTTCTCTAAACTCATCTATTTCCTCTCGGCTCTCAGCGCAACGAGAAAGGATTCCCCAATAGCTGAGATTGGTACTAGAATTCGCGAATCTAGAGAGCACCAACGATGTTGACCGGGAGGGAAAGGAGCAATTAAAGCCTTTCATCTCAATCAAATGACCGAAATGGAGACTCTATTCTTGTTGGCAAATGCAAATACGAATCCACTGATTTCCATCCCCATGTTCTCTGAGCAATGACCTTTGTTTCCAACAGTAATGGAGATTTGTTGCAAACTGTCTCCGAATCCCGTGCTTTTCAAGTAAGCACCAACTCCTGTGATGTGTATTCCCCTCCAGAGTCTGTCCTCAAACATGGCTTTCTTTGCCTTGACTTTATAAGTTTCATTCTCCACTAAGCTTCTGAACTCTATGAATTTTTGAAAGATTTCGGACCGTTGGAAAAAAAGTAAAACTCCCTCTCCCTAACAGTCGAGTAAGTGAAACTCCCTTACTCTAACAAGTAAGCAAGTAAACTCCCTTTGAATCTTATCCATTGAAGAAGACAGACTTCAAGACTGAAACCCGCCCTTTATTATTATATTATTAGTAAGATAGGTTTGGAACTCGGGCTATAGTTATACTATATGCCCGGGCTTTTCTCGCTTGTTGCTTTCTTTCTTCGCATGCTTTCGCGCATTTTTTAAAAATTTTTCTTCTGGGGCGAACTCCCTATCTTGATCGAAGTCCTGAAAGGCTTGGTTATGGTAGTCCCTCGGTCTATAAGATGTAGGCTTATCAAGCTGAGGGAATTGCATAGTCAAGAGGAACTAAGTGCTGGTGATCGGAGCGTGGGGAACTCAGGCCGCTGGTAGTAGAGGCAATGCAATTGAACCAATTTCCTTACACTCTAGCTGAGGGAGAGACTTTACCTTTACTTAGAGAGGGGCAGCAATACTACTATGCTCTTCGGTGCTCGTAGGTTGACTTCCCTTATGCACCCAGCCGCTTCACTAATGTGAATAGGTTATACAGAAGGGTGAGTTGGTTATATACTCTTATGCGCGTTCCTTCTTCGAACCTTTTGGTATGTATTGCCCCCGATCAGATCCACCAGACAAGAAACTCAATTCCGCACTGCTGCTGAGTCGTCGGACTTATCCACCAAGGGATTCGTGGAATTTCTGTGGATTGCGTTGGAGGAAATCTACCTAAGCTAGGCAGATAGATAGACTCCTTTCCCTCTGCTAAGGGGGAGCAAGAAATTAAATAAAATGATTGTTTTTTAATCAGCGCCCCCTTTTGGGTATGCAGGTACTAAGAGTCTTCTCACTACCAACCAGCAGACATCATCTGGCTGGGTCTTGCCGGTATCAACAACAAGAAAAAAAACAACCAAATGGAAACAGCAACTAACTATGGCTCTTGGCCCAGACAACGTCCTAGGCGTAGGGGAGATCGGAGCAACAGGGAACGCCTAGACGACGTTTTTATTCCCGGGCTGCAGTAAGTAGATCGAGAGGTCGTTCCGCCCCTTGTCCCCGAATATGGGTAATATGTTCTCAAAAAAAAAGTCGCTCCAATCTGACCTAGCTGGCGAGCGATCCCAGTTCGCGGCAGAGAACAAGACAGCAAGCGAGCGTACCTTTGTTCGCTTCTTCTCCACCAAGCACGGAAGTTTAAGGATAACTGTAGGTCGGTGGCTACCTAAGGAAACTCCGATTCGATCCGCCCCCCCGGCTGGGAGGCATCTACCTCATCCCGATCACAAGGAGAGGTTCACCATGATGGGGGTACTTCTTTTTTTGCCCTTCCGGAAAGAATGAAATACATAGGGGACCATCCTTTTGTTGCGGCATGCTCCTCAGATTTACGGATTCGCAGGGGGCCTCAGGCCCTACTTAGTTTCGCAAGCCTTTGTCATTGTCAGTCAACTAAGTATGGCGCCTTTTGAATTTAATCTTAAGTAGTCTATCAGTGGTGCGAAGCGGCTTTGCGCCGGGGAGCGAAAGGTTTAGACCTTAGAAAGTCAGCGAACAGCGGTTCTTCTATGTAGATATGGTGTTCCCCCCTTGACTCTCCTAACGTCGAGCTAAGTGACTTCGTAACCTTTTCGTAGCGTAGTAGAATGAAGGCTACGCGCCGACGCTCTCTTATCTATTAGCCTAAGCGTCTTCGCTAACTCGCTCGCCTACTATATATACCCTACTAATGTATTGTATAGTAGGCTAACTCAGCCGCTTACTTCTAAAAAAGTAGGGCTAAGTAGCGCCTTTTCCTTTGTGAATAACCCATTCTCATTATCTTTCATAAGTCAAGTAGGCGAACCTATAGGTCCTTAGTAGGCGTTGACAAAGAAGAACAGCCGGTTAAAAGACAGCGAATCTTTTTTTTTTTTTAATATATATAGGCCAGCTTGACAAGCTACCCTTCCTCTTGATCTGAGGTGCGAAGAGAAACATCTCTTTTTTATGACTTCCACTTATCGATCCGAAAAGTGACCGACCAGGGCCCTATTGATGAATGAAAGAAAGGGTTTATGAGCCCTAGCCCTGTAAGCCCACACCTGTGTAGAGTAGATCGTTCAACACCTGCGGCACAAACCTATTTTTGACCTATTGGTCCTAGTATCATAGGCGACCGAACGGCCGCCCCCTAATTACTAGACCAACCTGCTATAATAATTCCATAAACACCTAGCGAAGATATGGCAAACAAATAAAGTAGCCCTATGTTCGAATCTGACAATACCATACCATAATCAAAAGGTACAACGGCCCGAGCAACCAGACTTAACATAAATGTAGTCACTGGAGCCATTCTAAAAAGGGAGAAATTAGCACTACTTGGTGAAATAGGTTCTTTTAGAATCAATTTCAAACCATCCGCTAGAGGTTGTAACAATCCGAACGCTCCCACTACATCAGGACCCTTTCGACGTTGCACAAAAGCCATTACTTTACGTTCAGCTAGCACTAAAAAGGCTACTCCTAGTAGAAGTGGTAGAATTATTCCAAGTATTTCGGCTGGAACAGCTATGTACGTTTTCGATTTTCTATTCACTCATGATCTGGCCTGGTCGACTCGATCATGATATTTCACTCATGATCTGGCCTGGTCGACCCAATCATGATATTGAAGGATGGGACCTTTTCTCGAAAAACTCCGGATCGAGTTGAAGGTGGTGCAACATCGAATCTTGTTACCTTACTTCGAATGGAATCTTAGCCCGCCTCACTTGCTTTCTGTACTGCATAAGGTTCTGAAAGAAAGTAAAGGGATTTCCTTCTAACTAGTGGCTGAGAGTAAGCAAGCTACCTTCATTCAACAGATTTGTGGTTGAGTCAATAAGGGTCGGGAATCTTTGCTCTTCTCTTTTGCATTTCCGCTGCCTGCGTTCTTCTTCGTGTCCGTACGTATCGCAAAGCTGGTCGACGCCAGCTGTAATGGTTCATTTCGGGAGTTTGAACACCATCCCAAAAATACAACCCTGTCAAAGGTATTTAACCTTCCTTCCTTCTGAGTGGAAATCCAATCCCGTTTTGTCTTTTTTGCATAAAAACCAAACTAATATAATATATATATATTTCTTTTAAACCCGTTCTTCCGACCCCTCCAAAAATGACCTTCTCCAGTGTTACCTAAACCAAGTAGGTCCCTGAGCGGATCCCACGTTAGCCCCAAAACGTTGGTCTCTAACTAGAAAAGTAAATGCTTTCTTTCCCCCGCGGGTATTTTGCCTGTATGGTGTTTGCCGGGTGGGACCCTCGATCCAGAAGGTATGCCACTATCTATACATGTCTGCCTCCCTTGAAAGCTCTTGGTGCTGCGACTATCACCGGTAAGTTGCGTCGGATCAACATCGGGATTAGAATCGACTGCAAAAGCAACTAAGTCAACGCCCATTTTCTCTGGCCCGGACGCTCGAATCTATTCCACCGCAAAGAACCGAATATACTACTGCAGGATCTTCCGCAGCTTCTGTTGTTATTGCTCCCACCTGTCACTACGCCACCTCAGCAGCTGGGACTGGAACTGCTTCCGCATTTGGTACTCCCCGGGCGAGTGTCTGGTTATCTCTCTGAATCAGGTTATTCACTGGGCTGTTAAGCCATCGGGGTTGATCGACCCAGGATTCATCCAAGACTCTAGATCTCGTTAATTCTAAGGGAGTTTACTTAAAAGACCGTTAGGGAGAGGGAGAGGGAGGGACTTGCTTACTTGTTAGAGTAAGGCTTTCCGTGAGGAAAGGTAAAGTATCTTTAAGGCATATATAGTTGGCTGGTTATTTGTCTTTCCCATCCCTGCAGCTACTGCAGGTGCCCAGAATTCATGGATTCTCTGGTAGAGGGAAGTCGAGGTGGAATTATTCTTTTGTGGGCTGGCTTAAAAGAAGCTCACTATTGCAGTAGGAGTAGCTACTTCTTTCAAGGCTTTAATTTGAGCTCTTCAGATCCCGAATCTCCATAAATGGGTATGACTGGTTAAGGTGACCTGCTTTGTGCGGCAACCGCAAGTTAAGGTACTCTGGATTTGTTAGACTCTGGAACGTTATAGCTAAGGAGCGGATTTCAGGGTACCTTGACTTGCCAAACGGTTTCCAGTATGCCTATACAGTAAGTCTTTACACACATGATAGTGGCAGCCAGGTTATCGACGATTCTACAATAGGCGGCCGCTGGAAAACCCGACTTAGCGAATCACTTCCAGGCTGGTATTTAATCTTTCTCGTGCCGGTGGCTCTTGTGTGCCTCATTTATGCTGGTGGCATACCGTACCGTATTGTGCTGAACACTCACAAAAGCCGTGGCCTTAGGCTATGTCCCTAGAAGTACAATCGTTGGTCCCTCCGGAACTGGTAATCTCCGTTTGACTTGAAAGGCGCGCAGGTGCGCAGCAAGTATTCTTTCACAAGTTTGAAGGAAATCGTACCTCCTTAGCTACTTGTACAAAAAAACTAGGGCGCTATACGGAAGTTCGTGCCTGCTTATCCCGGCTACAATAACTATCGAACAGCGATCCATCTGAAGAATGGCGCTCGTATATCCGGTCTGTACTTTCCCCTATTAGAGAAGGGCGGGGTTTGGAACCCTCAAGCAAGACATGATCCACATAATAAGACATCATAGCGCCTAGAGATACAGGTACGGTTCATCGCGTTACTTATCCAAGCGTGTTGCCGGATAGTCGGATATGCCGTACTCTGATTTTTATGAGGTTAGGAACCATTTGCTGTTACCAGCATTGCTCATTATTAGGTAGCGCATTCCCGTTTATCGATTTTAAGGTTAGGGTGACACGTTGTCGCTTTCGCTTTAATCTTTAATAATGAATGATATGGGGAGCGCGCTTTACTAATATAATAGAATAGAAAGGGGCTTTCACCATCTATTTCTGCCCGAACTCTTTCTTTCAGAACCTCCTAGCGAACGGGGAAAGCTTATCCCTCACTCGCATTCGCCTAATCGAGCGGAACGGCGCTCGGCGCTCATCCTACAACAGATCCCGCCTATAGTTATAGTGTCGAACACACATAAGTATAGGTTTTGTTGTCCTTACGACGGTTGTCAAAGACCGGATCTTTGCACTTCGCGACCCTATCCGAGTATGTGCTTAGTGCAACGCCTCATAGAACAATGAAGTAATGTATCTATACGCCCAAAAAGAAACTTGTTCATTTATGTTACCTGTTGTGGACCTTCAATGTTTCACCTTTCATAGATCTGGGAAAGGCGGTTTTGGTTTGGGAAGTGACGTTGAGGCTGGGCACGTGCGATAAGTAATAAAGAAAGCAAAGGGAAATCAGAGGGCCTGGAAAACAAACAGTAGAGTGACGCGAAGGACCTCTAGCAACTCTACAACCGCCCTTCCTACCAAAAAGCTAACCGAAATCACATAAGGTCTGGAAAGGGCTGTAAAGAATATAATTCCTTCCTCCCTTTCTTCCCCTGTTCCGGAGATAGATATAGCCCTCTCGAAACCTAGCTGTTAGAGTTTCATTTTTTTGGGGGGTAATAATAAACTGAATCCCCGAATGGGTACTTGAACCCTTCTCCTCCAAGGTATAGAACAACTAAGGGTACTGGTCCTGCTCGCTTTGGTTCCATCTGTCCACATTCTTCCCTTCGGCTTGATTACGAACGAAGAAAGAGACTTAAGGAGGGGCGCTAACCATGTGTTACAGGCCGCAGAAGTGAAATGCCATTATTATCAATGATTATTGAGTTGATCCCCCGTTCCCATCTTTCAAAGAATAAAAAGTGTGACCCCGGCAATCTCTCGCACTTGAAAAATAGATGCCGTATAGCCGATGGAGAAATTCACTATGAAATTGAATAGTTGATTCATTCAATCAGGACCGCGAAATAATATCATAGTAGATTTTTTCATGCCCTTCCTTTAATGAAAAGCAGCTGATTGGTAATTAATGTGCGCTCCTGTGGCCCAACACATAGGCTTTTTCCTTGTTCTACCGAGATGAACTAAAGAGCTCTAAAGCATTGGCTTACTTATTCGATTATTAACCGCAAAGCTTTCCACGAGGAGCCCAAAAAAGTCACACTAATTTCAGAATTAAGGGTATACGAAACCGTGTTTTACATGGCTGAGTGGAGGGTAACTCTGCTGACCCTACGGAGCCTCCAAAAAGGGACTGGAACCGCTCTACAGATATCTCTTTCGGAACGAGCCTTAACCGACGCTGCTGCTGCTACTGGTCTTGACACCAAAAATGCTGTCGATAGAGTTAAGTTAAAGCAAGCATGCCGGCCGTAGAAAGAGCGTAAAAGCACACTCCCCTTGCCTTGATAACAAACCCAACGCTAAAAAAAGAC